GAAACAAAGGAATTTCACGATCGAACTGCCAAAATGGCCTAGAAATCTGAGTCCTAAGTAATTCATTTTGGATTGAAAAGCCAGGACTTTCTTATTTTTATGGACCTAATTCATTGAAATTCCATCCAGTAAAACGGAAGAATTATAAATCTCCAAAATAATAGATAGGAATACCGCAAATAGAGCCATTGCGACCCCCATCAAAGGGGTAGTTCCCCACCCAGGGGCTACTTTACCATATTCTGAATTCAATGGTTTCAATAAATTCCCTACATTAGTTCGTCTTGGACCAGATCTAGAACTATCCTCAATGGTTTGTGTAGCCATAAATCCTATTGCATTGGTTGAAATTGGTTGACTTTGTATACTATTCCGTTGTAAATAAAGGATCTTATCATAGATCCGATATTTTTAAATTTGATAATAATGGAAACAGCAACCTTAGTTGCCATCTTTATATCTGGTTTACTTGTAAGTTTTACCGGGTACGCCTTATATACCGCTTTTGGGCAACCCTCTCAACAACTAAGAGATCCATTCGAGGAACACGGGGACTAGTTGAAGTAAAGTAATGAGCCTCCCAATATGGGAGGCTCATTACTTTACTTCCATTTAGACCTTACTTCCATTTAGATAAAGATAATATAAGATAATGAAAAATCATTTCGCCTTTTTAGTCGGAACCTTAGGTGGCTCTCGAAAAAATATTGCGAAAAAAATTATTCCTAGAGTCGAGACTAAGAGAAATGTATAAACCAATGCTTCCATAAATTCGATCGTGGTTTACAATTATAGCTTCCACACCTGTTCATTTGGGATCATTTCCCAGATTAAGAAAGGACAAGAGTCAAAAGCCCAAAAGTCAAAGAAAGGGCGGTGATTCAAATCAAGATTTATCTGGTACTTACTCTATGTCAAAGTGAAATAATAAAAATACAATAGAGGCACAAGAGCAGTGTTGTATCAGACGACTTGTCTCCTTGTAGTTGGATCTCCAAGTTTTTGGAATGCTCCAAATTCCACTTGAGCATCCAAATCTGGGTCAATACCAGCAAAAACATCTCTGAACAAGGTTCTAGCACCATGCCAAATATGTCCGAAAAAGAAGAGCAAAGCAAACGAAGCATGTCCAAAAGTGAACCAACCCCTTGGGCTGCTACGAAAAACACCATCTGATTTCAAAGTAGCGCGATCTAATTCAAAAATTTCACCCAATTGAGCACGTCTAGCATATTTTTTCACAGTAGCAGGATCACTATAACTGACTCCATCGAGTTCGCCACCATAGAACTCAACAGTTACGCCTACTTGTTCGACACTATACTTAGATTCTGCCCTTCTAAACGGAACATCAGCTCTTACAATTCCGTCTCCGTCTACCAAAACTACTGGAAATGTTTCAAAAAAAGTAGGCATACGGCGTACAAAAAGCTCACGCCCTTCTTTATCTCTAAAAATGGGATGTCCTAACCATCCAACAGCTATTCCATCCCCATTGTCCATCGAGCCCGCTCTAAATAAACCTCCTTTTGCTGGATTATTGCCAATGTAATCATAAAAAGCTAATTTTTCGGGAATTTTAGACCAAGCTTCTGATAAACTCTTATTTTCGTCTAGTCCGGCACCAACCCTTCGATATATTTCTTGCTGGAAGTAGCCTTGATCCCATTGATAACGAGTGGGACCAAATAATTCGATTGGGGTAGTTGCGGAGCCATACCACATAGTTCCAGCAACAACAAAAGCTGCAAAAAAGACAGCAGCAATACTACTGGAAAGGACAGTTTCAATATTACCCATACGTAATCCTTTGTATAGGCGTTGGGGAGGGCGGACACTAAGATGGAATAGGCCCGCTAATATGCCCAATGTACCCGCTGCAATATGATGAGAGGCTATTCCTCCCGGAACAAAAGGATCAAAACCTTCTACCCCCCACGCAGGATTTACAGATTGGACTTTTCCGGTTAGTCCATAAGGATCAGACACCCATATTCCAGGACCATACAAGCCTGTTACATGAAATGCACCAAATCCAAAGCAAGCTAATCCTGAAAGAAATAAATGAATTCCAAAAATCTTGGGCAAATCCAAAGAAGGTTTTCCTGTACGTTCATCAGAGAATATTTCTAGATCCCAATATACCCAATGCCAGATAGCCGCCAAGAAGCACAAACCAGAAAACACAATGTGTGCCCCGGCCACACCCTCGTAACTCCAAATACCCGGATTCGTTATAGTCCCCCCTGTGATACTCCAGCCGCCCCACGAATTGGTTATTCCTAAACGAGTCATGAAGGGTATAACGAACATACCCTGTCTCCACATTGGATCAAGAACGGGGTCAGAGGGATCAAAAACGGCTAATTCATATAGAGCCATTGAACCGGCCCAACCAGCAACGAGAGCTGTATGCATTATATGTACAGAAATCAACCGACCGGGATCATTCAATACGACGGTATGAACACGATACCAAGGCAAACCCATGGAAATACCCCTTTATCAAAGAAAAATAGACACTATGTAACTTTATTGCATTTGGAAAAGACTATGATATGGACCTCTCCCTTTCAGTGGATTATTTCGGAAGAAGGGTTCATATTTATTGAATTCCATTTCGTTGGGAATAATGGAACAATTCTGTTCATAGGAACAAAGATAAGCAGATCTATTCTATACCCGATAAGTATCAATACGCAATGGGGATTGGTCCCATTTTCTATGAGCGAATGCGTAGATACTTGTTCATCATTCGAAGAGCCCGAACCATTTGTAAGAATTTTTCCTTATTAATTTCGTCTTACTATTTCGTAATATCTAGGGATAAAAGGATAAAAACATTACGTTTCCACATCAAAGTAAAATATAGTACTTAACCCCCTTTCTTTCAGTTGATGCCTATTGGTGTTCCAAAAGTACCTTTTCGGAGTCCTGGAGAGGAAGATGCAATTTGGGTTGACGTATAGTGCGACTTGTCAGACATATTGGGTCATATGGGATTTCCCCGTTCTCTCCCCCGATCGAGATACCCTCTGTTTCGCCCAAAAAAGATTGTTTGAACCATCAAGAATTTGGAGCGTGAAATGCAATTACATTTTAAGGGGATCGAAATCAATATTAATATTATCAATTAGCAAAATTTATGGTTGGCTTGGAGGGATCAATCCAATAAAATGAAGTATCCAGGCTCCGTTCAGAAAATACCCAATTGGTAATATATGTATGATTACCACTTGTACCATAAGTGATTACTTGATAGCATATGGGCGATCTCAAACTGCCAATCAATGAAATAATATTATGACTACATCGCGTATTTGTTGTAAGAAAAGCACGAAATGAATTGAAAAAAAAAGTAAAGTGGTATTGGGAACATTTGTCCTATATGTGCAAATTGAAATCGGGCGGATCTTTACCCGGAGTAGAACATAAACCTAAAAAAATTGAGGAGGCCATTCAGGAACAAGAAAATTACATCGCAATTTGGATTAGATTTCGATGAAACAATATATCAATGAGAGGTTAATTCGATAAGTTTTGTGGATTCTTTTATTTTTTACAGAAAGAAAAAAAATATTTATAAAAAAAATCGAAGAAAAAGCCCCTTCATTAGGAGGTAAAAAAGTCCTACTATAAAAAAAAAAAGGAAAGCGGGGTGGAATCAACACATTGATTCTTTTTTTTTGAACCGTATGCATCCAAAGGCGCGTGTACGGTTCCTAAGGGATAAAATTTTGTCCTAATCAACCGACTTCATCGAGAAAGATTACTTTTTTTAGGTCAAGAAGTTGATAGCGAGATCTCAAACCAACTTATTGGCCTGATGGTATATCTCAGTATAGAGGATGAGACCAGAGATCTTTATTTGTTTATAAACTCCCCCGGCGGGTGGGTAATACCTGGAGTCGCAATTTATGATACTATGCAATTTGTGCCACCAGATGTGCATACAATATGCATGGGATTAGCCGCTTCAATGGGATCTTTCATCCTGGTCGGAGGAGAAATTACGAAACGTATAGCATTCCCTCACGCTTGGCGCCAATGAGTTTTTTATTTGAGAGAAAAAAGAAGACTATGCCTTCGCGATATTTAATATAAAATATAAATAAGAATTTATTTTAAGATAATATTTAAGTAATAATAGCATGGCACTTCGAGTTTGATATGAACAAACCATTATTGTTTTTTCATAACATGGGATTGTATATCGGACGAGTAATATGAGACAAGACAAAGGGTATTTATTATTGGATCTTATCTATCTGGGCTTCATTTCAGCGTCACAAACCTTTTTTTCACGACAAAAAAGTATCTTTCCAATATTTATGGTATGAAATAATACTCAAATGATCAAATGAAAAAAACAAGATAATTTACTTAATTTTCTTTTCTTTTTATACTTATTCTTTCTTATTTTTCTTATTTGATCGGATCAAAAAGAAACTTTGGGATTGCTGAATCATATATGAGATAAATCATAAATATAGAAAGCAACGGAACCATCATAGTATTTTTGAACCCCCCGAAAAGAAGGGTGGTAAATGGATCACTTAACGATTCGATTTTGGTCTGCTGGATCCTATTTCATTTTTTTACGAACGTAAAAAGTCCATTGTGGAGCCGTATGCAATGCACAAAAAATGCCTGTACGGTTTTTCAATTATATATATTATATATTTTATTCTTGTTATTCTTTATCTTTTTCCCTAGTCCAATCAATCGTACGAGATCGCGGAAACATTCATTATGTTATATCATCAGGGTAATGATCCATCAACCTGCGAGTTCTTTTTATGAGGCACAAACAGGAGAATTTGTCCTAGAAGCGGAAGAACTTCTGAAACTCCGCGAAACCCTCACAAGGGTTTATGTACAAAGAACGGGTAACCCCTTATGGGTTGTATCCGAAGACATGGAAAGGGACGTTTTTATGTCAGCAACAGAAGCCCAAGCTCATGGAATTGTTGATCTGGTAGCGATCGAAAATGCCGGGGATTTCACGTAAATCCGCGATTCCATTTCGAATCATAATTTGCATGAATCTAAATTGAATATGAATATTTTATCTGCTTAAGTAAAAAAAAAACAAAATAGAAAGAATTCATAATCATCTGGTTAGGATTGATCTAAACCAGCCCATTTTCTATACGATTAAGTATGCCAACTATTAAACAACTTATTAGAAACACAAGACAGCCAATAAAAAATGTAACAAAATCCCCCGCTCTTCGGGGATGTCCTCAGCGTCGAGGAACATGTACTCGGGTGTATGTGCGACCCGTTCAGATCATGAGCCGGAACAAAATAAAAAGTATAAATTTTTCCAGTATCAATGACCGGTACCAATGAATAGGATGGAAGAATTCCAATCGATATAGAAAAAAACCTCCATTGCATTGCGTATCAAATTTATGGTTTCTATTGGTGCAAATCCAATCACCTCAGTTGGAGATGAAAAGCAATTCCCCAGTGGTAGCAAATGGTTATCCATTAAGCGGGGGAAATCATATTTAAGAAGCAAAAAAGATTATGCTCCTACTCTTGCAAGAACGGACTATACAGGGTCAGCTACCTAGCCAACCTTTGTAATTAAATACCGTTACTGTATGGGTAGATCTCGTTGTGAAAAGACCTAGTACTGGACAATTCATGGGTAGAGTCAAAGAAGGTGAACTGTACAAGTTACTAATAACATTGATTAATGGTGGAAAGGGCTCCGGTGTATAGAGAGGACCTCACCGTTTAAGAAGTAGCCATAGAAACGATGGAACCCACTATTTATCCATTTACCTTTACGTTTTATTGATACTTTATACTATACTCAACTTTAGTTACAATTGACTCTTTTTTTTGTTGTAGTATCAATACAATTTCTTATTTCGAGGTTAAATGCCTGGAAAAATGGTGGTTGGGAAGGTCATAGTAGCAAAGGCCATTGGAATTTTTTTTTATACATCGGAAGAATCCGTTTTGTTATTAATAGACCAGGAAAGGGAAAAAGAATGACTGAAAGAAAATAAATAAATTAGTTATTCATCAAAGTTTCATTTTATTCAATGACCAGAATTAGACGAGGGTATATAGCTCGGAGACGTAGAATAAAAATTCGTTTATTTGCATCAACCTTTCGAGGGACTCATTCAAGACTTACTCGAAATACTATTCAACAGAAAATGAGAGCCTTGAGTTCTGCTCATCGGGATAGGGGCAGGCAAAAGAGAAATTTTCGTCGTTTGTGGATTACTCGGATAAATGCAGCAATTCGTGAGATTGGGGTATCCCATAGTTATAGCAGAGCTATACATGATCTGTATAAGAGGCAGTTGCTTCTTAATCGTAAAATACTTGCACAAATAGCCATATCAAATAAAAATTGTCTTTACATGATTTCCAATCAGATCCTTAAATAAGGAGATTAGAAGGAATCCACTGTAATGATTTAAACGGGGCCCCGGAGAATGAGCTCCGGGAAGGTAGAGTAGAAATATTAATATAAAATAAATTAAGAGAAATCAAAAAAAAAAGAAGAAATTTTTGCTTATGATGTGACAATCCAATCGGGGATTTTCAAATTTTTCGAACAAAAAAAATCTGAGTTGGGGTTCATATTGAAATTTTGATTCAAGTGCAATTGAGGAATAGCCTATCTATCTATTTACTATTTATTTCTAATTCGAGGACCCGTGGTTCTAGGAGTCGATTCAGTTCTCTCAAATTGTTTCTCGTTATTAAGAAAGGGTAACAAAGATAAAATACGAGCTTGCTTTATAGCAATAGTAATTAATCGTTGTTGTTTCAAAGTCAATCTATTCACTCGTCTAGATAATATTTTTCCTTGTTCACTAATAAATCGACTAATTAAACTCATGTTTCTATAATCAATTCGATCCCCCGATCCAATTGGGGGCAAACGCCTACGAAAAGATCGCTTGGATTTAAGAAAAAGTCGCTTGGATTTATCCATGGTTTATTCCTTATTAAATCTTATTTCTTAATTCGAATTTCATTTGTGATCCTACCGAAATAGGCTTGGTTTTTTTTTTATTGAATTTTATTTATATTATATATTTTTATATTTTATGTATTTATATATTATTATGTAATTATGTAATTTATTGCTGTTCCTTGGAGGGGTTACAAGCGCGTTACATTTTCTTTATTTCTTTATCTCCCCATGAATCGTATGCTTGTAACAATAAGAACAAAATTTTCTCAATTCCAATCGACTAGGCGTATTGTGTCGATTCTTTTGAGTAATATATCTGGAAATGCCCCGCGATTCCTTATTAATATCGTTTCGAACACAACTGTTACATTCCAAAATAACCTTTACTCTGACATTTTTACTCTTGGCCATAACCCCCCCCCCTTTTTTTTATTCACTCAACTCTTATATTTTTGAAACGAAAAAGAAAATAAAGAAGTTGCTGACTCGAAACCCAATTCTTAAATACTAATACTTCAACTTCATTTCAATCAAATCAATAGAGAATATAAGTAATACGATGATTTCTAACTATACTTTCTAACTATCAATTATTTTATATTATAGTATTTTATTTTAGTATCTTGTATGCGTTTGTTGTCCGCGACCTTTATTTTTATTATTTAATTTACTTTACATTTTTGTTCTCCCTCTATTAATTTTTTGTTCTCCCTCTATTAATATTAATTCATCGTGAACCCGAGTTTCGTTGCGGATGAATCTTCTTTGTTTGATTATTTCTCTTTCCTTCTTTTTTATCCTAAAAAACTGACAGAAAGCACAAAACAAAAAGGGTTAGTCACAGATAATTTATTCTATCTATAATCTTTCTTCATCCCCAACTAGAATGAAAAAAAGGGGAATGTTAACGCATCTGGGAATAAACGATTAATCTCTATCAATAGGCCTGCTAAAGACCCGAACCATAGAGTGCTTAACACAGGTGCCACGGAGAGATACGTTTTTATATCTCGCATTGAAAATCCTCCTTTTTTTTTGTAATACATATATGATCAGATACACATGTCGTTAAGGATCACTTGTATTTGTACGCGGAATCCCTAACTCAAATGAATATATATAATATAACAAACAATCCCCTGGTTGACTCTATTTTACTTTCTTTACAACAGAAAAAAGTGTCCACTTACTTTCTTTTCTGAACATTACATTTTACCGATTTATATTATATATTTATATTATATTTGTATTTGATTCTTTTATTATATGTTATATTGTTATATGAGAATATGAGAGGAAAAAGAAATGAGAAGAGAAATTGTATTGTATATCAATGGGGGAAATCAAGATGTGGAAAACAAGATGGGGATTCTCTACAATGACACTATCTATGGTCCAATTGAAAGGGATGTAGCGCAGCTTGGTAGCGCGTTTGTTTTGGGTACAAAATGTCACGGGTTCAAATCCTGTCATCCCTATCTATTACTTCTCCCATCCATGTGCAGTAATGAAGGATCTGTTGAGATCAATAAAAATTAGACATACATAATGCTTTATGATACTATATGTATCCAAAGTGGGGGTTACAAATAAAATTCTTTTATTTACATATAGCCCTTTATATATATTGGGATAAGTTATATATATTGGGATAAGAAAGAAAGCGCTCTTAGTTCAGTTCGGTAGAACGCGGGTCTCCAAAACCCGATGTCGTAGGTTCAAATCCTACAGAGCGTGCTTCTGTTCTTCTTGGGTCGAATTACAAGTAAATAACTTTACTAATTAGAACTAATTAGAGCAGCAACCCGAATTTGACCTCCTCCTTTCTTTAATCCGCAGGAGGTCAATAAAAAAAGAGATGTTATTTAAAAAGAGACGAGCTCTTACTTAATCAAAGGTCCAACTGATCACCCCGTCTGTATTGCAAATACGCAGTTACGAATAACCCAGCCAAAGTAATAGGAATTAGGCCTAACACGATTCCAAATAGTAAAACTTCAATCATTTTTTTTTTATTTTTTTTTAAAGGTAGGTAAAAAAGGGGGGGGGTAATATCGATCTCTAAATAGTAATCCAAATCGCCCACGAATCTCAATAACCAAGAATTACAATTTATATGGGAAGGAACTCTGGACTACCTGGATATCTCACAAAAACATTTTTATGAATTCTTCATTCAATCAATTTCAAATAAGTCGTATCTTGCTCAGACCAATAAATAGAGCTGAAGTTATAGTTAAAGCCGCCAGTAGAAAACCGAAATAACTAGTTATAGTAGGCATGAAGGAACTAAATGGGATACGTTCTATTTATACATATGTTTATTTATGAAACACTTACCTAAGTTTTTTATCTTGAAAAATAAAATAGCAAGATAGATAATAAAAAGACCAATTGACAAAATGAGTCCCAATTGAATTGAAAGCTTTTGATTTCATTAATATTAATAAAGGAATGTCAAAATAACATGGAACTTTGTTTATAAATAAATTCAAAAATGAAACTCTCTTTAAAATTTAAAATTAAATGAAATCCTATTTTCAATCATTTATATTTTCAATAAAACTATTATAAAAACGCTAGGGTCATTATTAATTGACTATATATATTTATATTTGGATCGTTTCTTTTCTTTTTCAATTGTATTGATTCCATTTTGTATTTTTTTTGTTTGGAACAAGAGCCTTATAACACCCTTTAACACCCTTTTTTACTTTTATTTTAATTATTTTAATATTTTCAATTTTAGTTATTTTTTTAGGAGTAATAATAATTAGTATGCTCATCAATTGACATAATATATTGAATGAGAAGAAAAAAGTTATCGCATGATAGAATAGATAGTAGATAACTTTCCAAAATAAAACCTTTATTGAGTTTGAGTAGGCTCTGATGCAACCATGTCTAATGCAACTGCAACAATGTTTGCATTACAAATATGGAGCATTCTCATTATTGTTTGTTCTATTTCTTTCATGAAATACTATCTACTGCTGTTAGTTTATTGTACTACTAACCAATAACCAATTCTTTGAAATTCAAGGATTG